GTATGGCTGATGAGATTGCATTGATACAGAGACTTATTGGAGGGTCCCATTGGCGTGCATCCAGTAGGAATTGAACCTACGAATTCGCCAATTATGAGTTGGGTGCTTTAACCATTCAGCCATGGATGCTTAACAGGGATCCTCGTACATGGTGACTAACTAAATTTTAATTTAACTAAAATCTTTCGGAAAAATCAATATTACTTTTTTACATAAAAAGAAATATTTTTTTTTCTACATCTTATATTTTTAAAAGGGGGGTGCATCAAATATGAATGTCGAGCTAAGAGTTTTTATTTGGCAATTGAGAGAGATCTGGAGAGAGATCAAGAATTCTCAATCTTTACTAAAGTTGTGTAACCAATTCAATTCAGTGGGATCTGTGCTTCACATTTTGTTATACCAAGAACGCTTTCTAAAACTTTTTGATCTCCGAATTTGGATTATTTTACTTTCACACACACGCAATTCACGGGGTTTACCTTTCAGAATGAAAATCATTCGATTTTTCAATTTCACGATCAAGGCCGTCATACTCTTTGTAGTAACGGTCCTTCTATATCGTATTAACAATCGAAATATGGTCGAAAGCAAAGCTTTCTATTTGACAGGGCTTCTTCCTACTATACCTATGAATTCCATTGGACCCAGCAATGATACATTGGGAGACTCCGTTGGGTCTTCCAATATCAATAGGTTCGTTCTTTCGCTGCTTTATCGTCCTAAAGGAAAAAAGATCTCTGAGAGTTCTTTCCTGAATCCGAAAGAGAGTACCCCAAGAACTAGGACTAACTGGGGTTTGCGGTGGGTTATTAGGAACTGGATCAAAAAAAGGGGGTATTCTAGCGAATTTAAAGAATCTTCTGATCAATATTTTGATTCCATTAGGAATAAAATTTTACCGCCAGAGAGGAAAGAAGGAGAAGAAAGATCGATTTTTTGGGATCTTTTCTTTCTTCGAGCAGAGATAGAATCAAACCGATTGGCGAAACGCCTTTCTGACGATTCCTCAATGGCCCGGCAATTGGCGGAAAGTGATAAGCAGCTGATTACTGATATGCTTCCGGAAAACATGAAATTTGATGATCTGGCTCCGGAAGACATCGAAAAAATTCTTGGGAATCCTATAAGCAATCCTACAAGATCCGTTCAGTCTTTTTTCTATGGCGGATGGTCCTATGACGGATGGTCAGAACTTCATATGGCCTCGAAGCCTACTGAGAGGTCCACTAGAGATCCGAAATTGTTGAAGAAAGAACAAGATCTTTCTTTTATCAGGCGAGCGGAACATCAAGAACTGGTTAATCTATTCAAGATACTAATGTATTTACAAAAAACCGTCTCAATTCATCCTATTTCATCAGATGCGGAATGGGAATTAGAAGAGAGATTTCACGAAATGGCAGATTTATTCACTCTATCAATAACGGAGCCGGATCTGGTATATCGTAAGGGATTTGCCTTTTCTATGGATTCCTACGGATTGGATCAAAAACAATTCTTGAATGAGGTATTCAACTCCAGGTATGAATGGAAAAAGAAATCTTTATGGGTTCTACTACCTCCTATTTTTTATGAAGAGAATGAATCTTTTTTAAGAAATTTATTGAATCCATTCTTTTTACTGAATAGATCCGATCGCAACTTCGAATATGGAATTCAAAGGGATCAAATAGGAAAGGATACTCTGAATCATAGAACTCTAATGAAATATACGGTCAACCACCATTTATCGAATTTGAAAAAGAGTCAGAAGAGATGGTTCAATCCTCTTATTCTTATTTCTCGAACCCAGAGATCCATGAATCGGGATCCTGATGCATATAGATACAAATGGTCCACTTGGATCGAGAAACATTTCGTTTTTGAGCAGATAGTATTCGATCGATTAAAGATAAAGATACATATGATCGACGCGGTGTCTAAAGCTAAAATGGGTTGGTTTGAGATTCTCGACGCGGTGTCTAAAGCTAAAATGGGTTGGTTTGAGATTCTCGACGCGGTATCTAAAGCTAAAATGGGTGACTTTGATATTCTCGACGCGATGTTGAATGAGATTATCGAGGCGATGTTTATTAAGCTACCTCCTTTCGTTTTGTCCTTGTCGAAGAGACTTCTCAAGTTTTCTTTCTTTTTGATTAAATCAAGCTTTGTGAGTTTCGGGAATGCCCACTTGAAGCGTTCCCCGATCTACATCTCTGAATTGAAAGGTCCGAAGGATCAACTCCGCAATCAGTGGTTAGAATCAATAGGTCTTCAAGTGGATCATCCTGAGATTTCCCAACCATCAAAATTCTTGAGCAATGAAGGATCTTTGTGCAAGAAGATACCAAAGCGGAGGATTGACCCATTCGATCCTAGAAAGAATCGCAGGAAATCCTTTGATAACACGGATTCCCGTTTCTCAAGGCTATTCTACGATCAAGACAATTGGCTGAATCCCGTGAAACCATTTCATAGAAGTTCGTTGCTATCTGCTTTTTATAAAGCAAGTCGACTTCGATTCTTGAAGAATCCACATGCCTTCTGCTTCGATTGTAACAAAAGATTCCCGTTTTATGTGGAAAGGGTCCGTAGCAAAAATTATGACTTTTTGTACGGACAATTCCTCAATACCTTCATTGGCAACAAAATATTTTCTTTGGGCGTCGGTAAAAAAAAACATCCTTTTTGGTGGAGAGATACTCTTTCAGCAATCGAGTCAGAGGTATCTAAGATATTCAGTGGTGACGAAACGGATAACTTGTACAAATCTTCAAGTCAATCCGATCGAGCTGTTTACTCGATCGCAGGCATTTCTGGAACACCTCGAACAGAGGGAGAGGTAGTCAATTTGGAAAAAACTTATTGTCAATCTCTTTCAGATATGAATCTATCTGATTCAAAAGGGAAGAACTTGTATAACTTGTATCAGTCTCTCAATTCAAACAAGTACTTGATTGACACTCTATGTTCTGAGAAATATGTACCATCCAAAAAGAAGAACCGACCGAGTCGGGAGGACAAACGGAGTCTTCGGCTAAGGAAAAAAGCCTATCAGGAAAAGCGGAAAGCTTGGTTCAAAACCTATAAAAAAAAAAAGGCTTTGGCAACTCGAAAAAAATGGAAGCGCTTCAAAACATATCTGCCATGGGTCTTTACTTTGCAAGGGTACAGATATCTACAGACTATATTTTTACAAATTTTGGTAGCAGAATTCCGGAGACTAAAGACCGAAAACAAGTATGTAGCCGGTTTTCTTCATATTTTATCCCTTTTTGGTGATAGTATTAAGGTAGTGGTTAAAAGAGGGCGAATTAAAGAGAAGATTCGCTTTTTTGTTATAAGATGGAAGAACAAATCTACTCTGATACGAAAGATTCGGGCGAAGATAAATAGGATTAAGAGGAAGATAAGTAGGATTCAGAGGAGTCATTTTCGCGATCTTCTTCGGTCCCAACAAGACATGGATCTTCAAAATAATAATAATACGGCACCATTGAAACCGACACATCTGAACTCGGAAAATCTTCGGGAGTTCTTCTATGCAACCTTTTTCTTTCTTCTTGTTACTGGATATCTCGTTTGTTCACAGCTTGGCTGGGTTTTCTGGACCTCTCGTGAGTTACAGAAAGAGTTCAAAACGGTCAAATTTATTTTAATGGAACCTTCTCTGCTTGAGATTGAGATGGAACAACTTCTGGATAGGTATCCTCTATCTGAAAAAAAATCTTCCAGGGCCGGGTTAACTGATATCTTGCTAGATACTCTGAACAAGATGTTATTTCCTAATGTTTATGGAATACGCTTGAATAGGAAGAAATATTTTATGGCCAAGCTCGTCGAGCTCATCGATCTCATAAGTTTCTCCATCGATCAACACACTTTTTGGCTAAATACGAGATCTATAAGTCATACAAGTAAAGAGATCTATTCAGCGATAAGAGCAAAGCGGGTGTGGGTTGATGAAAAAATACCATTCTGGGTCGAAAACAGTGAGTACGTTGACGATGAAGAAAGAGCCGTCTTGATGCAGTTCTCCACCTTCACGCGAGAAAAAAGGATTGATCAAATTTTATGGAATCTGACTGATAGTGATCATTTCTCAAAGAATGAATTTGATTCTCAACTGACAGAACAACCGGGAGAAATTTACTTACGAAGATTAATTGACCTTCATAACAGGGGTCTACTAAATTATGAGTTCAATACATCCTGTGTAGCAGAAAGACAGATATTCCTTGCTTTTTATCATACACTCACTTATTCAAAAACCCCGTCTGAGGCTTTTAGTGATGATGTCCAAAAACCCTTTTCGCTCCGCTTAGCCTTAGCCCCCTCTAGGGGTATTTTAGTAATAGGTTCTCTAGGACTTGGACGATCCCATTTGATCAAATACCTAACGAAACACTCCAATTTTCCTGTGATTACGATATTTCTGGACAAGTTCAGGGATACCATTTTTCGTATTGATGAGAGGGAAGAGGACGATGAAGGTTATGACAGTGATTTCGATAATTTCGAGATTTTTATTGATTCTCGTGAAGATATTGAGGCTATTAATCAAGATATTCGTCTTTGTGACAATATGGATATTGATATTGATCCTCGTGCCGAGATTTTTCCTGATATGGATGATCATGACGATATTAATGCGGAGCTGGAAACTATGATGGATGGTGTAGATATAGAGATGGACACGATATATGACGTAGCCAAATTTTTTACCAGCCTTCAAATCGAATTAACAAAAGCAATGGCTCCTTGCATTATATTGATTCCCAACATTCATGAGCTGGATTTTAGGGATTCGGGTTCCTTCTCCCTCAATCTATTAGTGAACCTTCTCTCCTGGGATGGTGAAAGATCTTCCAATAATTGTGAAAGCTTTTCCAATAGAAATAGTATTGTTATTGCTTCGACCCATCTTCCCACAGAAGTGCATCCCGCTCTAATAGCTCCGCATAGATTCGGTACGTGCATTAAGATACGAAGGCCTCTTATTTCACAACAACAAAAGCACTTTTTCAATCTTTTAGCTACTCGGGGATTTCGCTTGGACAAAAAAGCGTTCCAGGCTAAGGGATTCGCGGCCATAAACATGGGTTCCCATGCACAAACTCTTGAAGCACTTGCCAATGAGGCCCTAGCGATTGCTATTTCACAGGGGAAATCAATTATAGACGAAAATACAATTAGATTGGCTCGTCATAGACAAACTTGGCAGTTGCGAGCCCATGAAATACCGGTTAAGAATCCTCGGCCCGTTTTCTATCAGATAGGAAGGGCTATAGCACAAGTTTTCTTTCTAAGTAATTCCCCCCTAGAGCCTATATCTATCTTTTTGCAGAAGAAATTCGGTAACAGCGTGGATTCTTATGTGTACAGTTCGTACTACGAACTTGGAATGAGCATGAAGAAATTAACGATACTTCTTTATCTTTTGAAATGTTCTGCCGGAGCGGTCGCTCAAGAGCTTTGGGCTCCACCCGAACCAAATGAAAACAATAGGATCGCTTATGGTAGACTCGTTGAGGATGATTTTGATCTACTTCATGGCCTATTAGAAATAGAAGGCATTCTAGAGGGATTCTCACGGACAGATCTAGAGGGAGTCTCACGGACAGAACAAGATTTCAGTCAGACAGAAAAAGAGGGAAAAGCCTCTAAAAAGAGGGAAAAGACTGAAAAAAGAGCGAAAAGCCTGGAAAAAGAGCGAAAAGCCTCTAAAAAGAGGGAAAAGACTGGAAAAAAAGGGAAAAGACTGGAAAAAAAGGGAGTCTCACGGACAGAACAAGATTTCAGTCAGACAGAAAAAGAGGGAGTCTCACGGACAGAACAAGATTTCAGTCAGACAGAAGAGGGAGTCTCACGGACAGAACAAGATTTCAGTCAGACAGAAAAAGAGGGAGTCTCACGGACCGAAAAAGATTTCAGTCAGACAGAACAAGATTTCAGTCAGACAGAACAAGATTTCAGTCAGACAGAACAAGATTTCAGTCAGACAGAAAAAGAGGGAGTCTCACGGACAGAACAAGATTTCAGTCAGACAGAAGAGGGAGTCTCACGGACAGAACAAGATTTCAGTCAGACAGAAAAAGAGGGAGTCTCACGGACCGAAAAAGATTTCAGTCAGACAGAACAAGATTTCAGTCAGACAGAACAAGATTTCAGTCAGACAGAACAAGATTTCAGTCAGACAGAAAAAGAGGGAAAAGCCTCTAAAAAGAGGGAAAAGACTGAAAAAAGAGCGAAAAGCCTGGAAAAAGAGCGAAAAGCCTCTAAAAAGAGGGAAAAGACTGGAAAAAAAGGGAAAAGACTGGAAAAAGAGGGAGTCTCACGGACCGAAAAAGAGTTCAGTCAGACAGAAAAAGATTTCAGTCAGACAGAAAAAGATTGCAGTCAGTTTGATAAGGATCGAGTGCGAGTGCTTCTTCGGCCCGAACCAAGGAATCCCGCAGCGATGCTCCAAAATGGATTTTCTTCTATGTTTGATAAGAAATTTACCTATAAATCGTCGGACGTGTATGTAGGGGGGCTAAAAGTCGACCCGCAGAAGTTTTTCTCGAATTTCATAGCTTGGTCTCCTAGAATATGGTCCCCTTGGGGCTTTCTATTTGATTGGGTCGAAAGGGTCAATGACAATGAATTGGGATTTCCCTATTGGTGCTGTTCATTTTGGGCCAAGCATATGGACATTGACATTGTTGGGAAAGATTTTTCGGATGAGTTTGACGAGGATTATAAAGAGAATGATTCGGATTCTAATGAAAATGAATATGAAGCTCAACTGAAACCTTATCCTCTTGAGAAGCGGAAGAAGGAGAGGGCTTTGTATTATAAGCTTGACGATCAAGACGATGGGTTTGAACCTGACGAAAACATGTATAATTATGAAGTCGGTGATAAGTTTTACGAGGCGTTCTTGCGGATTGTATACAAGACACGAGCTAAAATTAGATTTTCCAAAGAACAAGTCCTTTTTCGAGTAAGCCAATTCATTTGGCACCCTGGAAATCCATTCGTTTTTATATCCGACGATCCGGCCCTTGCCTCTATCTTTTCACATCGAGAATTCTTTGTAGAGACAGATGAACAGGTATTAAAGTGGTATGTTACTGCCGAAATAAAATCGATGAAAAAAAGCTGGCTTTTCGAGGAGGCGCAAGACGCGCACTTCGACTGGTTGACTTCTCGCAAGAGATGGCTTAGAAGAATCGATCCTTCATTATCTAAGGCATCTTTCCGTTCTAATACTCTATCCGAGAGTTTTCAGTATTTATCAAATCTGTTCCTATCTAACAGAACACTAGTGGAGCAAATGCACAAGACATTGGTGAGAAAAAGATGGCTTTTCCCGGATGACATGCAAATTTTTTTCCAAAATTTTTTCAGGGAACACTCTGCTACTGCTGAAACACGGAAGGATTGAAATCTTAGATCAATCCACTATGTATGGATGGTATGAACTGCCTAAACAAGAATTCTTGAACAGCGAACAACCAGTTCAGATATTCACGA